AAGGAAGACAAACTCATATTTAGTGAAAAATCAAAGAAAATCCTTTTAGTTAGAAAGAACTTGCTATGAAAAAAGAAAAAGTATTGGAATCTACACATTGATTTTTTTTGAACCGTATGCGTCAAAAGGCGCCTGTACGGTTTCGAGGGGATACAATTTGACCCTAATCAACCGACTTTATCGAGAAAGATTACTTTTTTTAGGTCAAGAGGTTGATAGTGAGATCTCAAATCAACTTATTGGTCTTATGATATATCTCAGTATCGAGGATGATACCAAAGATCTGTATTTGTTTATAAACTCTCCTGGCGGATGGGTAATACCGGGGGTCGCTCTTTATGATACTATGCAATTTGTGCAACCAGATGTACATACAATATGCATGGGATCAGCCGCTTCAATGGGATCTTTTATCCTGGTAGGAGGAGAAATTACCAAACGTCTAGCATTCCCTCACGCTTGGCGCCAATGAGGCTTTTATTTGAGAGAAAAAAGAAGACTATGCCTTCGCCGTATGAAATATGAATATTAAGTAATAATAGCATGGCACTTTGAATTCGATATAAGAAATTCTGTTTTCAAAACATTAGATTATGTATCGAGAGAGTAATATGAGAAAAAGGTATTTCCTATTTTATTATCGGAAGTCCAGTTCAGCGTCACAAACTTTTTTTCACACCAGAGGTCTCTTAACAATATTTATAGTATAGAGCGAAAAAAAAAATCTTTTTTCATTAGTTTATTTGATCAAAAAAGCAACTTTGGGATTGCTGAATGACAGACAAATCACAGACAAAAAAATATAATAAATATATAAAGCAACGGAGCCATCATAGTATTTTTGAATTCCTCCGAAAGGAAGGGTGGTAAGTTGATCATTTACCGATCGGGGTCTAATCGATCCTATTTTTTGAAGGTAAGGGTCAATTTTATTGTAGAGCCGTATGCAATGCATAATGCCCGTACGGTTGTTCGATTCTATCTTTTTTCTTGTTATTCTTTTATCTTTCTTTTATCTTCCCCTCATCGTGCGAAATAGAGAAACTTTTTATTATCTTATATCATCAGGGTAATGATCCATCAACCTGCTGGTTCTTTTTCTGAAGTAGCAACGGGAGAATTCATCCTGGAAGTGGGGGAACTGCTGAAACTACGTGAAACCCTGACAAGGGTTTATGTACAAAGAACGGGCAAACCTTTATGGGTTGTATCCGAAGACATGGAAAGAGATGTTTTTATGTCAGCAACAGAAGCCCAAGCTTATGGAATTGTTGATCTTGTAGCGGTTGAATGAGAATAGCCTTTATTTCAATTTCACGTCAAGTCGTGATTTAAAATTCACCCTGCCGAGTTTAATATTCTATGATTTTTATTTACTATTGTAATTCATAATCATCCGGTTAGGATCGATCTAAACCAGTCCATTATTTATATGATTCAACATGCCAACGATTAAACAACTTATTAGAAATACAAGACAGCCAATTAGAAATGTCACAAAATCCCCCGCGCTTCGGGGATGCCCTCAGCGTCGAGGAACATGTACTAGGGTGTATGTGCGACTCGTTCAGATCATGAACTAGAACAAAGGAAAGAGGACAATGTTCAAATATCAATGATCAAATAGGATAGAACGGAAAAACGAACTACATTTACTATCTAAAAATAAGAAAATGGATCATATCCCTTTTATTGTGTATGAAATTTATGGTTTCTATTGGTGTAAAACCACTCACCTCAATTCAAGATGAGAAGCAATTCTCCATTGGTAGCAAATGGTTATCCATTAAGCGGAGGAAATCTTAGTTAACCTAGACGCCTCTTGCAAGAACGGACTAACAGGGTCAGCTACCCAGCCAACTTTCATAATTAAATACCGTTACTGTATAGGTAGAGCTCGTTGTGAAAGACCTATTACTGGATAATTCATGGGTAGAGCCGAAGAATGTGAACTATACAAGTTAGCAATAACATTGATTAAATGAAGTAAAGGCTCCGGTGTATAGAGAAGACCTCACCGTTTAAGAAGTAACCATAGAAACGATGGAATCCACTATTTCTTTATCATTGCTATTTTTTAAGTACAATTTCGTATTTCGAGGTGAAATGCCTAGAAAAAATAAAAAATCGTGGTTGGGAAGGTTATAGTAGCCAAAGCCATTGGAATTTTTAGTTTATACATTGGAAAAATCCGTTTTGTTATTAATATACTAGGAAAGGGGCAAAAGAATAACTGAAAGAAAGGAAATCTATTAGTTATTCGTTAAAGTTTCATTTATTCAATGACCAGAATTAGACGGGGATATATCGCTCGGAGACGTAGAACAAAAATTCGTTTATTTGCATCAAGCTTTCGGGGGGCTCATTCAAGACTTACTCGAACTATTACTCAACAAAAAATAAGAGCTTTGGTTTCGGCTCATCGGGATAGGGATAGGCAAAAAATAAATTTTCGTCGTTTGTGGATCACTCGAATAAATGCAGCAATTCGTGAAAGGGG